TAGGTTTCATGTGAATTGCGAAATACCTCTTTTGTTGCAACACCTCTCCTTTGGACTAAAAGGGGGAAGGAAGAAAGGAAGTGAGTAACACTAATTCCTCATCCTCAAATCAGTCCTTCCCGCAGGTTAGTTTCTCAACGAATAAGTAATTGTGTGGGAACGATATTTTGATATAATGTGAAAAAGCAACCTGCAAGTCCAATACGCGAAAAGAAATATGTATTTCCCCTATTTCTTTTTCTTTTCTCGGATTAAACAAAAGGATTCGCAAATAAAAGCGCCAATGCTACAACCAATCCATAAATTGTTAAAGCTTCCATAAAGGCCAAACTAAGCAATAAAGTACCTCGTATTTTTCCCTCTGCCTCGGGCTGTCTCGCAATACCCTCTACAGCTTGGCCCGCAGCAGTACCTTGACCAATTCCAGGCCCAATAGAAGCAAGTCCTACAGCCAATCCAGCAGCAATAACGGAAGCGGCAGAAATCAGTGGATTCATGATAAGTTCCTCACACAAAAAAAAGAAATGGTTAATGATACAATCAACCAATGAATTATGACTTAATTATTCTATTGCTAATATTCATCTAGTCAAAATAACTAAAAACTCCAAATTGAAATAGAAATAAGAATATTATTGAATCATTAGATCATTAGAAAGACTTCATCTTTTTTATTTCCTATTTGTAGAGTCTTTCCGAATCAATCCAACTTGAGTTTTTTCATTTCCTTTTCTAATCATTCTTCGATCTTTTTCTTTATTTTCTCTGTTTATTCATTCAATTTACAGTCATAAACGAAACGGAAGGGCTTCGACTGGCATATCATACCTATCTTAATTTAGACAAGTAGGGCTAATGAAATATAAATATTAGTTCAAATATAACTTGTCAATATCCAATATCAAATATACATATCTTTCTTCCATAACGTAAACTGCCCATTCTATCTTAAATTCAATCGGATTTTCGAATCATTCTTCGAAACATCTAATCTACAAGAGTTAACTTATAGCCATTGGATTACACATCATACCTGGCGCGACCCCTCTCTACTAACCAACTCCCCTTTAGTTGAAACTTCTCGAAGATCGTTTTTCTATTATCGTAGACTCTATTTGTATATTTAGAAAATAGAAAGAGATTATCCTGATAGAATAGAGTATCTTGAGCCACACATATATTGCCTTGATCTAAGCTAAAAAAAGGACTCTTTCTAAGACTAATCAATGATGGCCCTCCATGGATTCGCCTATATAAGCTGCGGCTAAAGTTGCAAAAATAAGAGCCTGAATACCGCTTGTAAATAATCCGAGGAACATGACAGGTATAGGAACCACTAAAGGTACTAAAGAAACAAGAACAAGAACGACTAGTTCATCCGCTAATATATTTCCGAAAAGTCGAAAACTAAGTGATAGAGGTTTTGTGAAATCTTCTAAGATGTTAATGGGTAAAAGAATTGGAGTTGGTTGAATGTATTTACCAAAATAACCTAATCCTTTTTTTGTAAGACCCGCATAGAAATAGGCTACCGACGTTAGTAAAGCTAAAGCAACAGTAGTATTTATATCATTCGTGGGTGCGGCTAACTCCCCGTGAGGTAACTGTATGATTTTCCAAGGTAAAAGAGCCCCTGACCAATTAGAAACAAAAATAAATAGAAACATAGTCCCAATAAAGGGAACCCAGGGGCGATATTCTTCTCCAATTTGAGTTTTGCTCACGTCTCGAATGAATTCAAGGACATATTCAAAGAAATTCTGACCGCCAGTCGGAATGGTTTGTGGATTCCGAACAGCTATAGCAGCTGAACCTAATAAGATAGCAATTACAACCCAAGAAGTAATAAGTACCTGGCCATGGATTTGGAACCCCCCTATTTGCCAATAGAAATGTTGGCCTACTTCCACACCGGATATATCGTATAACCCCTTTAGCGTGTTGATTGAGTATGATAGAACATTCATATTGTCCTCTGACTGAAATATAACTTTAAAAGAAATTATTTTGATTCAACCATCTATTATCTATTTCTCGACTTGTCTACTTGAATTTTATATTTAGGATACCGATTAATCACATAAAATCCCCAGTCGTTTTTATATATTTTTTGAGATTCAGGAATAGTAACCGATTCTATTATCGAGTTTACGAAGTCAATTTTTGATTTTATCTTGAATCAAGGATTTCTTATATAAGCGGCCCTCACAAATTGCAAATACTAATTTGGTAAGAATTAATCGGATTGAAGCTATAGAATCATCGTTCGCCGGAATCGAAATATCTGCGAGATCCGGATCACAATTTGTATCGATTAAAGAAATCGTTGGAATTCCCAAAGTAATACATTCTCGAAGGGCCTTATATTCTTCTTGTTGATCAACGATGATTACAATATCAGGTAACTCTGTCATATATTTAATCCCACCCAGATATCTTTGCAAGTGAGATAATTGTCTCTTCAACATGGCTGCATCTCTCTTCGGAAGACGGGCGAGTCTCCCCGTCTTTTGTTCCACTCTCAAGTCCCTGAATTTTTGAAGTTTCCTTTTTGTAGTGGACCAATTCGTTAACATACCTCCAAGCCACTTTTTATTAACATAATGGGATCGAGCCCTTATTGCAGCCCGTGCTACTGAATCAGCTACTTTCCATTTTGTCCCAACAATTAAAAATTGTTTTCCTCTGCTTGCTGCATCAAAAACTAAATCACAGACCTCTGATAAAAAACGAGCAGTTCTAGTAAGATTTATAATATGAATGCCCTTCCGTTTTGCAGAGATATAAGGTGCCATTCTAGGATTCCATTTCCGAATCCCGTGACCCAAATGAACTCCCGCCTCCATCATCTCTTCCAAATTGATGTTCCAATATCTTCTTGTCATTTCTCCCCACACTTTCCCTTTTTTTATTTAATAAAGAGACGAGGTATCCTGAAATAAGTAATTGTTCCAACGGAACCTTCTTTTCTAAGGCGGATTGGCCATTGATACACAACCCAAACCACTAATTTCTTTCTATTTGTTATTATTTGAATTTCTTTATTTTATTACTAAATTAAATAACCATAACAAATACAGAGAAGATAAAAAGGATGAATCTCTTGTATTAAATCCCAGAAATCATTGTTGTTTTGGTCTATCGTGGAAATTCTTTGAAAGACAAGAATCAAATAATTCTCTATGGTAAAACAAAATATCTCTCATTTCTCCCTCGAATAGATTCTTTTTTTTTGTTTTCAAGGAAATGTTCTTTTGTTGATTTGAACGGTGTACGAATCCCTTGAATCCGGTACCGGCAGGTATCATCCCCCCCAGAACAACGTTTTCTTTTAGTCCTTTCAACCAATCGATCCGGCCCCGGAGAGCTGCTTTTGCTAAAACTCGAGCAGTTTCTTGAAAACTCGCTTCGGATATAAAACTTTGAGTATTTAGAGATGCTCTCGTTATTCCCAATAAGATAGCTCGATAGCAGATCGCTTCTTCCAAAGCGCGCCCCGTTCGTTCCGCCCGCAACAACCCAATTAGTTCTCCGGGCAAAAAAACATTAGACATTCCATCTTCTGAAACCAAGACTTTTGATGTTATTTGACGTACAATAAGTTCTATATGCCTATTATGGATCTGCACCCCCTGGGATCGATAAACCCTTTGGATCCTATTAACCAAAGAAATACGACTTTGCGCCATAGTTAGCTCAGCTCCAATCAAGAATCCCCAAGAATTCCCTAGAATTCTTGTTATATGTTCGTTCCAACCATCAATCCTACTTTCTAGATTCATGGATATTGAATCAATCGAACGAGCTTCTAAGACTTGTTCCACTTTTGGAAGACCTTGTGTTATATCACTAGACCTCGATTTTTCATATATAAATGTAACTAATATATCCCCTCCATAAATGATTTCCCCATAATGCCTTTGAACTCTTGTTCCTGGGGTGGCCAAATAAGGCTTAGCCGATCTTATTACTACAGAGTCAAATTGAACAATTAGAACTTGACCCGATTTTAAGTGCGGTTGGTGTTTGGCTATGCATGCATTTTCGCAAAGAAATTGTCCAAGACAAATTTTTGTGGATGTCTCTTCACAAAAATTGTAATGAAGAAAATACCAATTCAATTTTAATGGATTCAAAATGATGTTACTGCATGGATCGGGATTATAAATTCTCCCATTTTCATCCATTAAATAATATTTAAAATTAAGTACTTGAAAGGTTTGTTTTAAATTGTCAAGTTGTAAATAATTAGTTACCAAGGTCTGATTATGAGTTATTAAATAGTAAAATGAAAAAAAATTCGCAAATTGAAGGGCTGTTCCTAAAGGGCCCAATGAATTCCTAATTGGAATTAGGTGATCTTTTTTAATTGATTCTTTGTGATATTTTACACCGTTGAATGTGAATGGACCTATTCGAAAACAATTGGATGATGACAAAATTAGAAAAGGTTGACATTCCTTATTTTTACCCGACAACGTACGAACAGTTCCTTGATTTTGGTTAAATGATTTTTGAAGTTTTGTCTTTGAAAAAATGGAATAAAATGGATTCATATTGGTATGATATGGTCCATCATCATTAAAAAATAAGGGATCATTCCTTTTCCCCATATACGAAAAAGCGAATTTTGCTAAATCGATCCTTATAAAATCTCGAATCATACCATTTGTTCTTACTTCAACAAGGGAAGCCCCGGCCTCTTCGATAGAAGAACTTTTTTTGTCTTGGTTCCAATTCAATACTAAACAAGTACGAACTAATTGAATGTTTGTGTCAGAAATTTCCCGAGTGGCTTTGCCATTTCCATAAAAGATATAATTGACAACTTGAAGTCGCACATTATCCCTTTCCTGCAACAGATCCTGAGGGAAAAGTGTTGCTAAATTTATACCATCCGTTATTTCATATGTGACTACGGGTCGAACCAAAACAAAAAACTTTTTTTTCTTGGTAGGGGTGATCCGTTGGACATAGATCCAATTTTTCAAATTTTTTGA